CCTACTTGAAGTACTGTCCCGGTATTCACAATCTTGACTTCTCTATTATATTGTTCAATACGTTCACGGATAATATTACTAATTTCGTCGGCTCGAATGGTTACCATTAGCGTCTCTTAATTCTTTTTCGGAAACAAAGGGAGAAAAAAAAATAATAATAATGCCTACAGTAGAAGGGCTAATCAGTTACTCCTTTCATGGCCCCGAGCATGTCAATATTAGCACCGATGGTGCGTAAATGTAACTCGCTGTTCGAACAACTATTCAGAGTTCCTAGAGCTCCTTGTAAGGCTTGTTGGAAAACTCGTTGTCGCACCTGATTAATTGCTCTTTGTTGTTCAAAATGAATGGTTTCATTTTTGTAATTTTCTAATCGTTCCAAATTCTCATAAGTGGCATTAATCAAATTCCACTTTTCTCGTTCTATCTCAGAGTATCCATTCACTCGAAACTCATCTCCTTCTATTTCCACTTTCCGTAAGCGAGCCCGGGCTTTTTCGAGCTGCTCAATGGCTCCTTCGCGTAGTTCTTCTGAATTTCGAATAGTACTCAAGATCCTCTGTTTTCGATTATCTAATAAATCACTTAATGAAAGTAGATTATCTTCCCATTCATTTCACAACTTCACTTCTATAATCTCTTCCCGAACCAAACATGAATCTTTCGATTCATTTGGCTCTCACACTCAGTTACTTAATGGATCATTCCCTATATTTTAATGTAACGAGCCTACCCTCTCTTCTCTGTTCGTATTCCAAGATATCGAAACGGATACAAGACCAGAATATTCGGAGGACTCTTCCGACCCGACAAAAATCTGTCATTGTCAGCAAAGTTGTTTCTTTTTTTTTTTCTTTAAATCCAAAAAATGCTTCTTATTTTATACATAGGTCATCGATTCAACATTGGATAAAAAAGGGCGAAACACCCATTTTTCCAGTAAATGGTTCAAATCATTTTATCGATATGAGTGTTCTATATCGGATAAATTGCCAACTATTCTTTTTTTGAAACCATCTTCGTACTAACGTAGTGGTAGAAAGAGTACCATGTTGTGCCTGGACTTCAAACGGTTTCGCTTTAACCATGTTAATGGTCCCACATTATTGGCTGATAGAGAATCAAAGTTGATTTACCAATAAGTCACGAAATGCTATGGTTCTTACATATGATTTCTGAATTTATTCAGAAGTAGTTCGTCGAGATTATGCACCTTTCTTTCCTATTTATAACTTTCCTATTCAAAAAAAAAAAGAAAGTGCAGCCGGTTGGATCCAGCCTATTCTTGAAATACACAACTCGCACACACTCCCTTTCCAAAAAAGATCAATACACCAAGCACTACACTTAGATTTATTAGATTTGTTGCTAAAATATCGGTATTAAACCCGAAACTCCCAGCAGATGGCCAATGACCAAAGGAAACGAAAGAATCTATTACATCTTTGATATGCTTTCCTATTATAGATAGGACCAACAAAATTGAACAGAGTTCCTTTTGTATCACTTCGCCCCCTTTGTTTTTGATTGATTTATTTTTATTAATTTCCTTATTATAAATATGAACAGATTCATTTCATTTTAATAAATATTTTTTCTTTATTATTATTATTTCAATGGAAATTCCCAATAATCTATTTATTAGTCCCAGGTCTCATGTCAATTACGAAATAACTCGTTTGTTGCAACACTTCCTAAAAGTAAAAAAAGGTTTCCATTAAGAACGGGAGGGAAGAAAGCGAGTGGGTCTGCTATGCTAATTCCTCATCCTCAAATCACTCCATCCCCGGGGGGTATTGTCTCAACGAAGAGGTGATTGTAGGAGTGAAGTTTTGATATAATTCGGCAAGTCCACGGCAATCAAAATAAAATAGGAAAATAAGTATGTATTTTTCAAAGATTAAACAAAAGGATTCGCAAATAAAAGCGCTAATGCCACGACCAGTCCGTAAATCGTTAAAGCTTCCATAAAAGCCAGACTAAGCAATAAAGTACCTCGTATTTTACCCTCCGCTTCTGGTTGTCTCGCGATACCTTCTACGGCTTGGCCCGCAGCAGTACCTTGACCAACTCCAGGTCCAATAGAAGCAAGTCCTACAGCCAATCCAGCAGCAATAACGGAAGCGGCAGAAATCAGTGGATTCATATTAAGTTCCTCGCACCAAAAAAAAAGAAATGGTTAATGATACAATCAACCAATGAATTATTACTTATATTATTCCATCACTAAGATCTATCCGAAAAAAAAAAAAAATAACTAAGAACTCTGAATTGAAATGATAATATTACTAAATCATCAGAACTACTTCGATATCTCGTTTTTAGTTCCTATCCATGGAGTCTTTGTAAATTTATATGGTTCTAGTTCTTCCATTTCTTTGTTCCGAACCATTCTATTCTTTCAATTCTTCGCTCTTTCTCTTCTATATGCTTGACTTCATTTGTTTATTCATTCAATCCACAGTCACAGATAAAACGGAAGTAAAACGGAAGGGCTTGT